TTATTTTTATTATTTCTAAATGTTCTAATATTCGGATTATTATGAATCGAACATAACTGATCTCCGTCCCAAACGAAGTGCCTGACCGCCCGGCCCTAATCCGTATTTAAACTTTATAAGATATACATACAAGAGTACTTGGATTTGAACCAAGAACCTGAAGGTTGAAGCTTCGTATTTTGCCAATTAAACTATACTCTTTCAGAGAATATCCGATTCGAACGGATGCAGATTTATCACCTAATAAAACTCAAACTTATCGCCTTAAACCACTCGGCCAATTCTCTTTTATAAACTTCTTCGCCGGCTTCTATATTTCATATACAGCAATGAAACATACATATCTATAGTTTTAATTCCTCCGCCGAATTGAACGCAGAACTTATTATTATCAATAATATGCTTTACCGATTAAGCTAAGGAATCTTTTATTTGATAAGGAATGCAGGACTCGAACCTACAACTTTTTGTGTGTAAAACAAATGCTCTACCATTGAACTAATTCCTCTATCATTTGTCAACTGATATAAGCTGTATTTTCATTTATAGCTCCAAATGTTTAATTATTTTCTTGTTTAATTGTTATTATTATAGCACCTACCATTGCTAATAATAATATTATACTTGATAAGAATAATCACATATTATATGATGTATATAATATATTTCCTATTGTTGAAATATGACTTGTTTCTGTCATTGTACCATCTCAATTATTACTTGTTACAAACATTATATTACTTGTGTCAATATTATGAACAGCTGGTAATACATTATTATAATTATAAGATCCTAATAATCAATTATTAGTATTTATTGATAAAGTATAAGGTAATAATTGGAATAAACTGTAATTTCATAATATACCTATAAATAAAGCCAAAGGTATACTATTTACATTATTACTTTGTAATTCACTTGTTCTTATATTAATAAGCATTAATATAAATAAGAATAAAATAGATACTGCACCTATATATACTATTAAATAAGAAAAACCAATAAATGTTAATCCTGATAAAATTAAATATACTGAAATTGAAGCAAATAATCCTATTAAAAATAATAAAGAACCTATAGGGTTTTTATTTACAATTACTGTAATACCAAATAGTACTGCTATAACGCTTAATATATCTAAGAATTCGATATCGAATTCTACAGTATAACCTGAAAAATAGTATTCATGTATAGATCAAAACATAGTTAATTTAGTTTTAAAGATATAATATAATATTATAATATTAAATGTACGGGTAGTCAGAATCGAACTGACACATTTCGGATGGAAATCGAGGAGTCTACCATTAACCTATACCCGCTTATCTTAATATTAATATTAAGATATATATATTGAAAGCGCAAACTCTTATATTAAGAACCTCAATAGTACATTGATAGATATAAGAATAATCAAACTACATCAACAAAATGTCAGTATAATATACCTGCTTCATAACCTAAATGGTGATGATCTGTTAAATGGTATGAAATAATTCTTCATAAACCTACTGCTAAGAATATTGTTCCTATTATAACATGTAATCCATGGAATCCTGTACCAAAGAAGAAACATGTACCAAATACACCATCACTAATAGTAAATGATGATACTGAATATTCTACACCTTGGAATACAGTAAATATTAATGCTAATAATACTGTAAAGATACTTCCATATATAGCTCCTTTTCTTTCACCTTTAATTAAAGAATGATGAGCATATGTTATAGTAGCACCACTACTTAATAATATAACTGTATTTAATAATGGTAATTCAAAAGGATTTACAGGTTCTATACCCATAGGTGGTCATTGAGCACCTAATTCTACTGTAGGTGTTAATGCACTATGGAAGAATGCTCAGAATATAGCTGCAAAGAATAAAGCTTCAGATACTATAAATAATATAACACCATAATTTAATCCTTTTTGTACAGCTAATGTATGGTTACCTAAATAAGTACCTTCTGCTATAATATCTCTAAATCATAATGTCATTGATGTTATAACTGTTGCCATAGCTATAAAAAATACTATGTAACTATTACTAAATAAATGCATCGATAATGCACCATTTACAGTTAAAGTAAACAATGATATACTTGTATATAAAGGTCAAGGACTAGGAGACACTAAATGAAAAGGATGGTCTTGAAAATGGCTTCTTGTTGATGTTGTCATTTTTATTTAATTTATTGTTTTTCTAGTTAAAGTTTAGTTTAAATAGCTTGTTAACAAGCTATTTATATGAAACTAGCTGGTTATTGTGCTATTTTTTTGAATAAAAAAATAGCAAAGCCTAGCCTTCATATTTATAGTTAGCCTCTAAAATGCATTTGAACATTTATTATAATACTATAAATATTATACTCTTCCATTGAGTTATAGAGTATTATGAATTATAACTAACATTGATTTATAATTAACAATTTGATTATTTATAAACACTGATCTTTTATAGCTTGCGTATAAAGGGCTAGCTTATGCCAGCCCCCTGGGTACATATTACATTTTTCCTATAGCCCTTAAAATGAATCGAACATTTATCATAATATTAACAGTATTATGCTCTACCGTTGAGCTATAAAGGCTTATATAACGGAAAAAAGGTGAATCGAACACCTAAATGTAAAAACATAACACGTAGCAAGTGTCTTACCCTACCAATGGAAACTTTTCCTTATCAATACAGCTGTAAAGTATGATCGACCTAGATCAGCATCGAACCGACATCTATTTCCGTGACAAGGAAATCCTTTACCAATTAAGTTACAGATCTAATAGGAGACGAGGGATTCGAACCCTCAAAACATTTATGTACTAAATTTACAGTTTAGCCCTTCTTACCAATAAAGGAACCCTCCTTAAGAGTAGCTTAAATAAGCTAACTCTATTATCTATTGTTCAAGATTAATTATTCCCGCGCAACTTCCGCTACGGGAACCGTATTTCGACTTAACACTAATTAGAGCTATACATACGAAGAATTCTATAATAATAGCTATAAAATCTTATTATTTTATTTTTTTACTATAAAAGAGCAAACTTATTGTATAAACTCCTTTCAGCATGCGACGAGTGGTTAGTACCAATCCGAGAAACATTCACCGTGACATGGTGATTCACGATTACTAGTAATTACTTATTCATGTAGTCGAATTTCAGACTACAATCCTTTTTATTTCCTATTTTGGAGATTTGCTAACAATTCACATTTTTGCATCTCTTTGTATAGGCTTATGTTGGCACGTCTATAGCCCACAATATTAAGGCCATGATTGACTTGTCTTACTCCCTTTTTTCTTCCCATATTCTTGGGTCAAATGCTTTATAGTAATTTACAAAAATAAAGCAAGGGATTGAGTTAATTCATGGAAACCACAGTTTCACAACATCAACTGCAGACATCCGTGCAACTCCTGTCAACTCCTGTAAAATATACAAATTGTGGTAAGGTTTTTCGTGGATTATCGAATTAAACAACATACTTCACTACTGGTGTCAGAAACGGTCTAGTGATTTCAGTTCCTGCATTGCCACATTACTCTTGAGGTGAAATGCTTACACTTTCATTTATAGACTAAATTTTTATCTAACCTATGGCATTCATCATTGACTGCAAAGACTACTTGGGTATCTAATCCTGTTCGTGACCTATAGCCTTCGTCCTTCAACAGTCAGTTATTGCTTAGAAGGTTGACCTACGCCTTTTCTAAGTCCCTCGAGTATGACCAAATATAATCTCTACACTTAAGGTACTACCTTCTTCTATATAACTCTAGTCTTTTTATGCGAACAGGACCGTTTGAGTACCCTTTAAACCTAATTAAGATGAATAACACTAGTCTCTTACGTATTACCGCGACTGCTGGCACGTAATTGGTCAAGACATAATATATATATCGTCATTATCGATATATAAACAAAGTTTCATTCAATACTAATTTAATCTTTAATTTTTGTTTAAATCTAGCCTTAACTTACAAAGTAAGCTAAGGATTCAAAATTAAAGACTTAACACTTCTCCAAGTTGCCAGTTCAGCCGTTACGATTGACCAATATCCTCACTGCTGTACTAACTTGCATTGGGCTTTTTTCAGACCCAATGTGGTCGATTAACTTCAGCTTCGACTACGAGAGTTAAGGCTAGTGAAGACATAACCTTCACTACTACCTATTCCGAAAATATTTATCGTCCTCTTAAGTGGATACTAATCCTTTATATATGAAGATTACCTTCACTCTAAGGTCGGTCATAAATATTATTATACTCACCTGTACACTACTTTTTAATAAAAGAGCTTTAATGCTGCTGCTAGAAATAAAGCCTATAATTAAATCGTTCGATTAGCATGTGTCAAGTCACTTGGACAGTGTTCAATCAGAGCCATCACCAAACTCAACTATATTACTATTTGTTCTAATTTTTTAAAGAAAAGAAATAAACTATATTATGTTTTGATAGGCTTGCTTACTTCTCTACGAAGTAGAAGCAAATCTATGAATTGTACTTTTTTATTGAAAATTTTTATTTTCATTATTTATATTAGTTATGAAAAACTTTTTTATTAATTTCTAATTAGAATATTTATATATTATTATATTTATATTCAATATTATTATTATATAATTTTCCCTAATTACATAATTTTCTTTTACTTTAAGGTAAAGCTTTACGTTTATAAATATAAAAACAATAAAGCTATAAATGGGGCTTATTAATGTAAGTCTAATCCATCTTTAATATAAGCTGATGCTAATACTACAAACACTTCTGCTTGTATAAAGGCTATTACTAACTCTAATCCTGAGAACATTATTATAAATGTTAATGGTATTAATCCTATTATAAAGAAGATTATTCCTGAATTCATTATATTATATACAAATCCACTTAATATACTTAATAACATATGACCTGATGTTATATTAGCTCCTAATCTTAAACCTAATGATACATTTTTTGCTAAATATGAAATTAATTCTATTGTTACTAATAAAGGCAATAACACTAATGGACAACCAGCTGGTACAAATAATGAAAAGAATTTTAATCCATGTTTTTTAAATCCTATTATTGTAGCTGCTAATACGATTGTGAAACTTAAAGCAAATGTTAAGGCGAAATGACCTGTTGATGCAAAACTATAAGGAACCATACCGATTAAATTATTTATTAAAATAAATACAAATAATGTATACATTAAAGGGAAATAGATTTGACCTCTTCCTGGGTTAATTTGGCTTGTTACTATGTTGTGTATTGTTACATATAATGATTCTTGAGCTATTGATCAGTTATTACTTACTAATTTATTATAATTAGTACTTAATATTGATAAGCCTAATACTAATACACATCCAATTGTTAAGTATAAACCTATATTTGTTAATGATAAGTGTAAATTACCACCTAATATTTCTAAATTTAAGATATCTCTTATTTCAAATTGATCTAAGTGTTTTCTATTCTGTGAATAATACCAGTTAAATAAGTATTTGAACATGAATAAAATATATGTCGAGAGAAAAACGAATTAATATAACGTTAGTGATAAAAGAGAAGTAGAGCACTAATAAACATACGTGATAAGAAAAAACGAACGAGTCAGGGTGAAATATATTTAGAGGAGATATATAATACTATTACAATGATTGCGAAAGTAAACACTATGTCAGTCACATAGTAAAAAGGTGTTAAGTGAGGCATTCAATTCTACTTTTATGTTATAAGTGACAAACGGCATAAAGAGTTTTTTTTATATTATATATATATATATTATACACTATATATTAAATTATTCATTGAATAATCTAATACATTTAATATAATAGAAGGATAAATTCCTAATACTATTGTAAAGGCTACTAATATAAATAATAAGATAAATTCTCTTTTATTTACATCGTATACACTTTCTTCTAAGAATCTAGTAAATGAACCACCAAATGTTCTATTAAACATATATATTGTATATGCAGCTGAGAATACTATTGATGAACATGCAAATACTCCTAATACAGGTAATCTTTCAATTATTCCGTATAATGACATAAATTCACCTATAAAGTTTAATGTTAATGGAGCTCCACAATTACCTAATGCTAATAAGAAGAATAATATAGCAAAAATAGGCATTAATTGAGCAACACCTCTATAGAAGAATATACTTCTTGTACCTGTTCTATCATATAATACACCTCCAGCACATATAAATAATCCACTTGATACAAATCCGTGAGATAATCCTAAGATTATACTTCCTTCTAACCCTTGAATTGTATTACTAAATACTCCGATTAAATAAACCGCAGCATGACATACAGAACTATAAGCAATTAATTCTTTTATATCAGTTGTTCTTAATGCTGTCTCTAATACACATCCACAATTACCACTGACTATGGTATATATTACAAATGTATAAACTAATGATGCTTTAGGTAATATAGGTAATATTAATCTAAATATACCATATAAACTTAATTTTAATACTATAGCAGCTAATACTATACTACCACCTAAAGGACTTTCAACGTGAGCTTTTAATAATCAATTATTTAAGAAAATTGTAGGTGTTTTTACAGCAAAAGCTATAAATATACCATAAATAAGAAATACTTGAGTTGTATATTCAAAATTTAATTTAAATAATGTATCAAAATCTGTACTACCATATGATGATATACTATATTGATATATAAATATGACTATATGTATATAAATATAAGTACTAGCTATTACTTTATTATCTGATCCAAATATTCCTATTAATATAATAAGGAGTAATATACGTTTCGAAGAAAATATAGATAAGCTATTAACATCTAAACCTATAAATACAGCTAATAATAATGTTCTAATAATAACATAATAACTGAAATATGATTTAACGATTTTCTTTAATTGAACTCTAATTGATATAAGGCCTATAGGCATTATTATTGTAGTTAATAATATAAAATAAATAGATATACCATCTACTCCTAAATATATATCAAATAATTGAACATTATGATGTTCTTGTATATATTGAAATTGATTAGTACTACTATTAAATAATATAAATATTACTAATGAAAGAATTAAATTAATTATACTTGTTATTAATGCTATAGATTTTATAGATGTATTTTTATATGAATCTAAACTAGAAACTATAATTGTACCTATTAAAGGTATTGTTAATAATGAAGATAATAACATTTGAATAAAATAAAAAATTTCATATATTATTATTGATATTATTATGAACATGGTTATAGAACTATCACTTATTTATAGACTTGCTTGCTGGCTTCTATATTTCATATACAGCAATTAAATATAGCATGCCTATAATATAGCTCGAACATAAGTAAATAAACAGGCTACTGTCTCTATCTTGTACTGAAGCAAGCATGCCTTATAGAGATAAGCTTATTATGTGACCACTAAACGTTATATTAATAAATGATATATTTAAAATATATAATAAAGAAGGTATAAATACAATGAAAGCAGATAATATAGGTAATAATACTGTTCAACAGAATGACATTAATTGATCAAAACGTATTCTAGGAAATGATGCTCTTACTCAAATAAATATAAATACCATCATTGAACTTTTTATACCTAAAATTAAACTAGATAATAATCCATTTAATGATGAACCAGTTAATTGCTCTCTGAATTTAACGTAAGTAATTGATTCTAATCAATCTATATCGAATAAATAAGCATATATACTATTGATTATATCAAATAAATAAATTAAATGTATATCTATTAAATAACCACCTAAAAATAATATACTTGTAAATATACACATTAATACTATACTAGCATATTCAGCTAAGAAAAAGAATACGAAAATTACAGCGGCATGTTCTGTCATAAATCCACTAACTAATTCCGATTCTGCTTCTGCTAAATCAAATGGTGCTCTATTTGTTTCGGCTACAGATCCTATAAAGAATATAATTAATATACAAAATAAAGGTAAAGCTAATCACACAATTTTTTGAAATTGTACGTTAATATTTAAATTTAGTGTATTATTAATAATAATTATAATTAATAATACAGAACTTAATACTAATTCATAACTTATTAATTGAGCTGTACTTCTTAATGAACCTAAGAAAGCATATTTACTATTAGCACTTCATCCTGCTAATAAAATTCCATATGTGGCTAATGATGATACAGCTAACATAAATAATATTCCTAATTCCATATCACCTAATGATAAACCAGGACCATATGGTATTACAGCATATCCTAATAAGGCAAATATTAAAGTAACAATAGGACCTAAAAAGAATAATACTAAATTAGCTTGAGTAGGAGCTATATATTCTTTTAATATCAATTTTAAAGCATCAGCAAAAGCTTGTAATAAACCATAATACCCTACAGCATTAGGCCCTAATCTTCTTTGCATACTAGCCATTGTTTTTCTTTCAGCTACTGTTACATAAGCTACTACTAATAATGCTGGAAGCATTAAAATAATAGTTTCTATTATAGATAGAATAGTTATATTCATTGTTTTTATCTAATTACAATTAATAAATAATTATAAATAATAATTTATAGCTACATCCTTAGCTTTTGCTCTATGGTAGCTAAATAAGCTAATAGTTATAGCATTAATATTATTTATTTATTAATGTTTATAGTAGGCATTAAATTAATTTATTCACTCTTATGATAAATAAACTTATCATTATCATTCAGGTCATCTAGACTAATAATATACCTATTCGTTTATCATTAAGCTTTCTTTTCTACTATTAATATAATGCACTAATGCAAGCTAATATTAATAGAGTAAGGGGATGAAATAATCATTTGTGCACTGTATGCTTCGTATAGAAGCATGCTATAAAATTTATATTTAATAGGTTTTATCTATTAATTTATATTAGTAGGTGTGCCCGCTTCAGAGTGAACAAGCCTATTGTCGTATAGAGAGCTTATTAATAAAATAACCTATAAAAGAATAAGATAATAATAGAAATATGTAGCACTTCGTAGCGCATTAATTTAACATATTTCCATAGCTTTATATAATTAATAATTTATAGCTTTATCTTTAGTAGGCTACGCTACTAAATAAAAATATAGATTAATAAAGATAATAGTCTCATCCCAGAATCGAACTAGGATCATAATATTAGAAGTATTAAGCTCTGCCATTGAGCTAATGAGACTTGAAGTATAATACTTCAAAATAAAACTTATTTAATATTCTATATCCCATGACTAAATATATACGAAATGCATATTTTAGTAGCACTTCGTAGCGCATAAAAATTATATTTCCGATTGTAATGGTAAACTAACGAAAGCATGAGGTTTAGGTGGACTTGATAATCCTCATTCTAAACTACTATAAGATCTGTTTAAATTACTTTGTAAAATATCAGTATAGAATCCTGGTATTAATCAAGGATTTCTACTTGCAACTTTACCATCTAATAATTGTCTGTAAACAATATATAAGAATAATCAAGCGGCAACTACACTTATAATAGATCCAACACTACTGATTAAATTTCATCCTGCAAAAGCATCAGGATAATCTCCAATTCTTCTAGGCATACCTTGTAAACCTAAGAAATGTTGTGGGAAGAATGTTACATTAACTCCAATAAACAATAATCAGAATTGTACTTTAGCTAATTGTAAATCATAGTTTAATCCAATTATTTTAGGGATTCAATAATATCATCCTGCAAATATAGCGAATACTGCACCCATACTTAATACATAATGGAAATGAGCAACTACATAATATGTATCATGGAATGCTATATCTAATGATGCGTTAGCTAAAACAACACCTGATAATCCTCCAATAGTAAACATAAATACGAATCCTAATGAGAATAACATAGAAGCTGTCATTTTAATAGATCCTCCATAGCAAGTAGCTAATCAAGAGAATATTTTAATTCCAGTTGGAACTGCAATGATTAATGTAGCAGCTGTAAAATAAGCTCTAGTATCTACATCTAAACCTACTGTATACATATGATGACTTCAAACAATGAAACCTAATATACCAATAGACATCATAGCGTAAACCATACCAATATAACCAAATATAGGTTTATTAGAATTCGCTGAAATTGTTGTACTAATTATACCAAATCCTGGTACAATTAATATATAAACCTCAGGATGTCCGAAGAATCAGAATAAATGTTGGAATAATATAGGATCTCCACCACCGGCTACTTCAAAGAATGAAGTATTAAAATTTCTATCTGTTAATATCATAGTAATTCCACCAGCTAATACAGGTAATGATAATAATAATAATATAGCTGTAATACCTACTGCGCACCCAAATAAAGTTAATTTGTGTAATTTAATACCAGGTGTTCTCATATTAGCTATTGTAGTTATAAAGTTTATAGCACCTAATAAACTACTTACCCCTGATAAGTGTAAAGCAAATATAGCTAAATCCACACTAGGTCCACTATGACTTTGTATGCCTGATAATGCGGGATATGAAGTTCATCCTGTACCTACTCCACCTTCTATACAAGCAGAGGATATTAATAATACTAAACTAGGTGGTAATAATCAGAAACTAATATTATTTATTCTAGGGAATGCCATATCAGGACCTCCTATCATTAAAGGCATTAAGAAGTTACCGAATCCTCCTATTAAAGCAGGCATCAAACCGATGAAGAATATCATTAATATAGCGTGCGCTGTTATTATACTGTTATATAATTGATTATTTGCTATAAATTGAACCCCAGGTCCACTTAATTCTAATCTTATTAATACATGAAATGCTGTACCTAATAATCCTGAAAATAAGGCAAATATTAAATATAACGTACCAATATCTTTGGCATTAGTAGAATTAAATCATCTTTCTATACCCATTGACATTTAGAGATCTTAAATTGTCCTTATTCAAAATATTTTATAGAGATATTGTATAAATTAAGAAAAATTTTATTTACTTTACAGCAAAAATTTAATGCAATACTCTTATAAATTTTTTATATAATAGTAGTAAGTATTTTTTGTTATTAGTTTGCTTTATAAGCAAATTATAAGATTGTGTAAACACATGCCTACTAACAAAATAACAAATTAGATAGTTTTGTTTATAAACAAAACATAGGCTGGCTCTATACTTCGTATAGAAGTATGCATGCCTACAAATGATTTTCTATAATTTTTTATAGTAACTTATTATATGACAATTTAATTTAAGCTATGGAAGGATAAGCAACCTCAAACTTTTGCAATTTGCAATTAAAGTGTAAACCTTTTGACGAATCATCACCTTTTTGTTATTAGTTTGCTTTATAAGCAAATTATAGGATTGTGTAAACACATGCCTACTAACAAAATAATATGTACTATTTCTTCTAAATTAATTATTTAGCCTTTTTGTGATAAATCGATTAAAGTATTTTCTAATATACTTACACCTGGCATTATTATTAAATAATAAGCAAAATATAAAGCTGTACTTATTTGTCCAAATTCTATAAATGGACTTTCAACATGTTTAGCACCTAATTGTAATAATAATAAGAAATTAGTTACAAATAAGTAGAATGCTATTTTACTTAAAGGTCTAAATTGTAAACCTTTAGTAATTCCTAAATCTGTTTTAGGTAATACCATTAAAATTACTAATGATGCAAACATAGCTATTACACCTAATAATTTATTAGGTATAGATCTTAATATAGCATAGAATGGTAATAAATATCATTCAGGTACTATAGCAGCTGGTGTTTGCATTGGGTTAGCCATTATATAATTTTCACTATCTCCTAATACATTAGGCATGAAGAATACAAATATACTTAAACCAAACATAAATAAAAAGATTGTTATTAAATCTTTAAATAAGTAATATGGTGCAAATGGTATTCTATCATAATATGCTGGTGTACCTAAAGGGTTACTTGCTCCAGCTGTTTCATGAACAGCTATTAAATGCATGATAACTAATGCAGCTAATACAAATGGTAATACAAAATGTAATGCAAAGAATCTGTTTAAAGTTGCATTGTTTACAGAGAAACCTCCTCAAATGAACTCAACTATATCTTGCCCTATTCATGGAATAGCACTAATTAAATTTGTAATAACTGTAGCCCCTCATAAAGACATTTGTCCATAAGGTAATACATAACCTAAGAATCCTATACCCATCATTAAAATAAGTATAATTACACCTAAGATTCAAGCTAATGTTCTTGGTGATCTATATGATCCGTAGTAGAACCCTCTTCCTATGTGTAAATACACTAAAAAGAAGAAAGCTGATGCAGTATTACTATGTAAATAACGGATTAATCATCCATTGTTTACATCACGCATGATATGTTCTACAGAATTAAATGCTTCAGCTACACTAGGGTTATAATGCATAGCTAATGTAACTCCTGTAATTATTTGTATACCTAAACATAAACCTAATAATGAACCAAAGTTTCATAAATAATTTATATTAGTTGGTTGTGAATGATCAATTATATAAGCATTAAGTAATTTTAATAAAGGATGACTTTTTAATATTCTCATTGACTTTTTGATAAATAATTTGACTCACAGTTTATTTTAGTATAGGCATGCATGTTTTATTACAAAACTAGCAGCCTATAGCACTGTATAATTTATTTTTATAGGCACGCATACTTCGTAAAGCATGCCTATTACTGTAATTAATACAAATTATAAAAAATTTTCTTAGCTTTATAAAACTAAACGATAATAAGTTCCTTATTAATCTTCAATATAATTAAGTTAATTTTTTATATAATATTTAGTTCCTAATAAAACTAATACACTTGATAATGTTATAACATTGATTATATCATTGAATATAGATACGAAAGTAAATATAGATATATAAAAACAAATTGCTAATAATATATATAATGCGTAGTCTGTTACTATACCTGTATGTAAACTTGATATTGTTTTACTTACTTTTTGTAATGATAATCCTATACCATAAGGACCTACTCATTCTATACTTCCTTTATCTAATATCTTTGTAGTTTGACCTCCAATGTCTAATACAGTATTAACTATGTATTTATTATAGAAATATTCTATTAAAAAACGTTGGTTAAAGAAACCAAATATATAATATCCAATATTAGATAATTTAAAGTTTGTTACACTGTTAGGCATAAATTCTGGATAAATTATAGCTAATACTGAGAATGATATTGTAAATATAAATGGTAATAATTTAAAAATAGTAGGTACAGCAAATTCTGTATCAATTAATATTTCATGCATAGGGTGTATGAATATACTATTGTCAATAAAGAAACCTGACCCTAATCCTATAAATATGTCTTTAGTTAAGTAACCAAAATATATAGAGAATATAGCTAATATTACTAAAGGTAAACTTAAGAATAAATCTCCTTCATGTGCATTTTTATAATATTGTATAGGCCCGTTAGGGTTAGCTATAAATGTTAAATAAATAACTTTTACTGAATATAATGTTGTAAATATAGCACCAATAGTAGCTATAAAATAAACACTAATACTACTAAAATGATATTGACCAAATGCAGATTCTAATATGAAATCTTTACTATAGAATCCAGTCATGAAAGGGAAGGCTACTAAACTAAGACTAGCTATTAATATAACAGTATAAGTTAAAGGTAAGAATGATACCAATCCACCATATCTTCTTAAATCTTGGTTATCAGCTACAGCATGAATTACAGCACCTGCACCTAAGAATAATAATCCTTTATAGAAAGCATGATTTACTAAATGGAAAATAGCTATATTATATGATGATAAACCTATAGCGATAACCATCATTCCTAATTGACTCATTGTAGAATAAGCTATAATTTTTTTAATATCTTGTTGGAATAAACCAATTAATGAACTAAATACTGTTGTAATAGCACCTAATCACAAACATATTAATAATACTGTAGAACTATATTCCATCAATGGTGATGAACGTATTAATAAATATACTCCAGCTGTAACCATAGTAGCAGCATGAATTAATGCAGAAACAGGTGTAGGACCTTCCATCGCCATAGGTAACATATACCATATAGTTATTATATTTTCATTAATATAAGGTGCTAATGAAAATACTATACTATAATCTAAATTACCTAAAGATCATAATATTATAAACATTCCTATAGTTAAGAAAGCATCACCTACTCTTTTTGTTAAGAATGCAGATAAAGAACTTTGATTAGCCGTTATTCTAGTGAATCAGAAACTAACTAATAAATAAGTACAAATCACCAACACCTTTTTATCTACAAACATTAATAAATAATTATTACCTGTTACTAAGATAATCATCATGAAAGTAAATAAACTTAAATAACTGAAAAATCTTTGGATATGAGGATCATGTCTCATATAACCTATAGAGTAAAAATGTACTAATGAACTTATTATTAATACAGGAATTAACATTGATACTGTTAAGCTATCAAATTGGAAATTTAATGCTATATTTAATGATTCCCAATCTAATCATTTTAATATATTTATTGATACAGGATTTTTTTTTAATCCTACTTCAAAAAACCCTATTATAGCAAATGTTGTAGTCATAAATATAGTAATACAACTTAATATACGACTACCTGATATACCGATCTTTCTACCAAAAAAACCAGATGCTATTGAACCTAATAATGGTAATATAATTATACTTAAATACATTATTTATATTCTATTGCTATACTTCCTCTAAGTCTATAAAAGGCTACTAAGATAGCCAAACCTATAGCAGATTCTGCTCCAGCAATAACAATTATTTTTTTAGCATATGTTTGTCCTATAATATCGTCAAGATTTATAGAACTTATCAAAATTAAGAATGTAATAGATACTAACATTATCTCGATTGAGATTAACATTAATATTATATTTTTTCTATTAAATACGAACCCTAAGATTCCTATTAAAAAAAGTACTAAAGTTAAACTCATTTAATTAATTAATTAATATTTTTATAAATTTATCCTAAAGATATAATAGATTCGAACTATTATCAAGACATCCGTAGTGTCTTGTTCTACCATTAAACTAATATCTTTTATATAGTAATATTACTATATATATTTAATAGCAAGCTCTTTATGATTATGGATCGTTTAATCAATTTAAGAATGTTGGTAAATCTGTAGATTGGAATACAAGAGGCATTGAGCTATGTAATATTCCACATATTTCAGAACATTGTCCATAGAATACTCCTGGTCTATTAAAAAAGATAGATAAATAAATTAATCTACCTGGATATGCATCAAAAATAATACCTAAAGCTGGACAAGCAAATAAATGTATAACATCACAACTTGTAGCTACTAATCTTGTATGTGTTAATTCAGGTAACATAACTCTGTTATCCACTTCTAACATTCTTAATCCTCCATCTTCTAAATCTGATTCTGGTACAATATATGTTTTATATTCTATAATTTTACCATCTGAATTTATAAAGTCAGGATACTGATAACTTCAATATCATTGATGTCCTTCAGCTATAATAGTTAATTTTGGATCATTCACTTCATCCATTAAATATAATATTTTAAATGAAGGGAAAGCAATTAATATTAAAACTAATGCTGGTGTAATTGTTCATATTAATTCTATTAATGTACCATGATTTAAATATTTATGAGATATAGGTGAATTTTTTATAGCAAAATTTTTCACTATTGAAAATAATACTCATTCTACACCAAATAATATTAAAACTAAATAATACATAATATTATCATGTAATTCTATTAATCCTTCCATTTGAGGAGTAGCACTATCTTGGAAATAAATACCTCATGCTTCAGGAGCATCAAAGCTAATAATTGAATTTAATATATTTGTCATATTATTTTAAATATTCATTTCTAAATAAGAAATTTTTTTATATTCTTACGCGCACCCACCTCCATCCCTTATAATAAATTAGTAGGCTAAGCCCTTTACTTGCGCTACTAATATATTGATTAATTTAATTAAGCAACATATAATAATAATAATGCCATCATTAATGCAAATAATGCAGTTGCTTCTGAGAAAGCAAATCCTAAAATAGAATATGAGAATAATTGGTTTTTTAATGAAGGGTTTCTAGCAACACCTAATATTAAGCAACCGAAAACTACTCCAATTCCTACTCCTGCTCCTGCTAAACCTACAGTAGCTAATCCTGCTCCTATTATTTTTGAAGATTGTAACATATTTATATTATAATAATAATTAAATGGTCATAATTTATTTACGGGCTTTATATAGGCGTGCCCACTTCACTGTGAAACATGCATGCCTATAGCCCATTAACTTAGAATAAAAATTTCATAAAATCTACCTTTTACTATTTTGCAAAAAAAATACAGGATTAGTCTGTGCTAGGCCATGGATAGTATAAAATTATTATTATATTTTTAGGCTTATATATTTTAGTAGCTTGCTACTAAGCCTATAGTTTTGTTTTATTAAAATAGTAGCATGTATACTAACGCATTAAGTTATTTATTTTCAAAAAATGTATTGATAAAATTTTTAGTTGATTGTACATTAAAATAATTATAAGATTGTCTACTATCTATTTTTAAAGCACCTTTACCTAATTCAAATACAAAACCTGCTGTAATTATACCTATAAATAATAATACGATAATTAAACCATATATACCATTTTCATAGCTACTTAATCCATAAGGATATATTACTAATATTTCTAGATCTAGATCTAATAATAGATAAACTAATGAAAATATAAAGAATTTAAAACCAAATTGTGTTCTATTTTGACCTAAAAAACTATGGAAACCACATTCAAATATACTATATTTTTCTTGGTAAGGATTATGGGGAGCTAATATAAAATTTAAAGCTAAAAATAATATAGCTATTACACACACAAAAATAAAAAGAAAAGTTGTACCACTCATTAACTATTAAATATTAATTGTACAAATATGGTAATCATGATAAGTCATTTTTTGTTTATAAATAAGAAAAATAATATAGTTAAAGTAAGAATAGATATAATAAATGATATAGGGATAGATAAAAATATATTTTTATAATTATATTCTACACTATTTATGCTATTATTATTATTATAAATATTAATTTTTAATTTAAAATTACATAATAAAGTATTTATTTTATAATCTGATTTATTAAAAAAAATTTTTTTAATAATAGTTAAATAATATATTCTTTCTATAAAATTAGTTAATATAGCAATTAAAGTTATGAAATATAAATTTTGATTTAAGGAAGCACTTAATACAATTTGTTTACAAAAGCAAACTAATAAAGGAGGTATTTGAGAAAATGAAAAGATAGTAATAGTTAAATTTAAAGCTAAAACAGGATTTATAAAGAAATAACCTTTTAATTGTGTTATTAACTGGATAGGTGAATTTGTTTTATCTAATAAATCTTTATGTTCTTTATTATAATTAGTATAAAAATATAATGAATATGTTATAGCTAATAATATAATAAATGCATTTAAATTAATAATTATATATTGAGTTAAATAAAATATAGGTGCTTGTGTTGATTCAATACTAGAAATACTTAAAGCTAATAACATAAATCCAATTTGTGAAATTGTACTATAAGCAAATAATCTTTTAATTCTAAATTGTGTTAAACCAACAACTGTTCCTATAACTAAAGTAAATAATGAACTAATTAATAGTATAAATGTTCAATTATTCATAGTAATATCTGCATTAGTATAATATACTAATTGTAATAATAATATTAATATAGATATTTTTGCAATCAATGCTACAAAAGTAGTAACAATAGTAGGTATAGCATCATAAACATCTGGAGATCAGAAGTGAAATGGTGCTGCACTAATTTTAAATAAAAATCCTACAGTAAATATTACTAAAGATAGACTTATATAATTAGGTGAGTATCATAAATCATTAGTAGAGCTATGTATATCACTAATACTTGTAATAATATATAAACTTTCTAAGCTTGTTCTTCCACTTTTTGCATATAATAAAGCAGTTCCTAATAATATAAAACAAGAACTTAATCCTCCCAATAAAAAGTAAATTAATCCACCAGTAGTAGATAATTCTGAATTTCTATATACAGTACTTAAAATATATAAACCATAACTTTGTAATTCAATAGATAAAAATATAGTAATTAAATCATTACTAGACATTAAAAATATAGCACCCGGCCTAACAATAAATAATAAAATTAAAGGATATTCTATAATTTTTAAATGTTCACCCATTTTATTAATAATTTTAGTATTATAGTATATAAACTTATTAAATAGAGGGTCCACTGGTTCTAGATCTTTGATTGAAGAATATTCAGATACTCAAACTTTTCTAGGGTAAAAACTTGTTAAAGTTAAAATAAAAATAGTAACAATAAAAACAAAAATATGAAATATTTGTGTAAGATTGTTAATTAATAATAAACCTCCATGTAGTCCTATTCCTTTAGTTACTACAGTTAAAGAAGTATAATCATGTACTATACAATATAGTAAAATAAGTATAGCTATTCTATTATATAGAATAGATACATCACGTCTTAAATTAACGGCATTCGAAAGTAAAAGAGATAAAATAGAAATAATTATCATAATACTTAGCCTGAGAAGAGAATCGAACTCTTATTACCAATGTATGAGATCAGTGTTCTAACCATTGAACTACTCAGGCATAGCTTACCTTACTGAGTAATAGGCACGCTTTGGGTGGAAACCCTGGTTCGAACAGGGAACTTGCTATGCCACAAATAGCTGCTCTACCGATTGAACTATAACCACCTTATTTATCTCGAGGTGATTCGAACACCCACTATTGAATACCAAAAATTCATGATTTACCTATTAATCTACGAGATATGGTATAAATAATAGGATCGAACCTATACGAATATAAATTCAATGGGTCCTAAACACCCGTCTACCAATTCCGGCATATTTATATAGGGTTTGTAGGGATCGAACCTACATTTTGATGATTAAAAGTCATATGCATTCACCGTTATACTAAAATCCCTGTGCTATCTATTGCTCGTGATAAGGTTCGGACTTACAACCTAAATAGCTTCAATATTCCGCTCAACAAATTGAGCCTCACAAGCTTGGAAAAACTAGGAATCGACCCTAGGCTTTTAACGTGAAAAGTTAACATTCTACCAAATAAAATATATCCCCTAATATCCAAGAAGGGCTTGACCTTAAAGACCGAGTCTAAAAAGCTTAAGTTTGTTGTGTTTACAAATTTCACCACTGGAACATATGGGGCTAAAGTGACTTGAACCCTTATAAGTACTGTTATGAGCAGTATCCTTTCCCGATTAAGCTATACCCCCATATGCCTTGGGAGAAAAAACAAAATATAAAAAATATTATACTATATATCCTAAATTTTAGCTTTTATTTTGTAGCCTACCCCTTCACTGTGAAACATGCATACTATTAGCTTAATAAACTCCCCTAGAAACTAAGCTGCATAAAATACGCGGACAAAGAAATTGCACCAATATTTTTCGATCATGAGCCGAACGTGTTTCTATTACACTAATCCGCTATAGACTAGACGGGGAGCGAACCTGCGAGGGTAGCATTGAAAGAGCTATGTCTTACCACTTGACTACTAAACCTTAAGCCCAAAGAAAGTATCGAACTTGCATCTATTGATTACAAAAAAATTGCATTACTTTTATGCTAATCAGGCTATTAATAAAAATAAAAAATATATATATAGTAACTTAAAAAATTAGTACTAACATCTAACAAATCTCTAGAATCTTACAAAAAAAGCCTATTGTGTATTATCTGTCTACTTATACACAACTCATATCCAATCAAAGCTTCGTGCCTATAATCTTTCAGCACTTATCCTTAACCAACTTAGCTTTCCTGCCGTGCCTATATAATATATTATCCTAGTGAACGATACATCCTCTGTATATATTAAAATATATACATCTATATAGATAGCATTGCTGAATTAGTATCGTATTGATCTAACATAATACTAATCTATTAATATATTTATATTAATACAATCTATATATTTAATAACAGGGCATATAAACAACAGGTAAACCATAGGTTAGTAACTATAATTTAAAAAAAATCATTCTTGTTCCTTTCGTACAAAATTTCGTTCTTATTTTATTCTAATTCCCTCTAGAGCACCCTACATAGTTTCTGCATCCATGAGGATAAGTTAAGCCGACATCGAGGTGCCAAACCGCGCACTCATTTTGTACACTCTTGCGCAAATTAGCCTGTTCTATTTGTTATCATAAATAATTTCCAATTCTTTCAAACTGGTTCAGACTATGTCTTCATTTTATGTGTATATATTGATGAGCTACTTCGTATATAAAGCTCTAAATAATGTATTATTTACCTGATATTCAACCTCTGATAGCAAATGAACCTACACGACGTGTATTATTAACTATAGAGTATGATATATTAGGGTTTACATTTCCTCTAAATAAAGTTGAATTTAAAGATGTTTTTTGTAATCCACCTTTTCATTTTCTATAATGAACAGCTCTATCGGCTCTATAACGTTTAGTTAATCTACCATTAGTTTCTATTCTTATACCTTCAATATTTTTATATTGAATTGAATTAAATATTTCTTTATGTATATTTTTATTCGTAGCGTTATGTATTTTATTAATAAAATTATCTAAATTTTGATGGTTATTTATATAAGATAAAATTTTACCATCTTTATATTTATTTAATATGTAATTTGTACTCTCATTATAGGCGAGAGCTACTACATCTTTAAAATATGGAAAATTCACTCTACCTAATATACTTAATATATTTTTTTTATAGTTAAATGATTTTCTTTTTTGAAATTTTAAAGTTATAGCTTGAGTGAATAAATCACTATTAAATATTATAGATTTTAGGTTTATTATATTATATTCAATTTTTTTACCTAAAATTTTATTTAATAATAAACTTAGTTTATTTAATAAAGTTAATTTATTAAATTTTAATTGATTTAATGAATATAATAATTCATATTTTCTTAAGAATATTAAATGTCTTTTAATAAAATTTTTTATTATTTTACTTCATACTCTTTTTAAATATAAATTTTTTAATAATAAAAATTTACTTAAATATTTTAATTTATATTGTATAAATTTATTTTTATTTTTTAATAAAAAATAACTTATATTTTTATTTTTATAGTATTGTTTTGCCAAAAAAATTTTATAAATTCATTTTATTATTTTTATATAAAAATAAATAACGTTGCATTTAATAACTTTGTATTTTTTTATTCGTTTTAATATATTTTTTTTGTAAAAAACTTTTTCTCTACTTAATGAAAATAAAGTAATAAATGCACTAAAATAAGAAAATTTAAAAACCGGGTTACTAACATAAATCTTTCTTAAAAGATTACGTCTTCTTTTCATAGTAATATATTTACCAAAAGATATAAATCTTTTGTTTTGATTATTTTTATTAGTAGAGAAAAATAAATTAAAATAACTTTGTATTATCTTATTAATATTAAGATGATGACTCGGTATATTCTTCATAATATTTTTATTATAAGAATAAATAGTATCTTTTCATTCTTTAGAGAAAGAAGGTAAATACTTTGTTTTTCTTATATCAGCGATTTTATTATTTAAAGTAATTTTTTGAGGTACTTTAGATAATAAAATATTTTTTAATTTTATATTTTTTTCCATATTTAGCTTATTTTCTTTTTTGTATTAATTCAATATATAACAGTAAAATGTTGGGTAGTAATAAAGGATTATTGTGTTGTAGCTTGTATACAAGCTATGCATAACACTCACCAAATAGTCGTTGAACGTTTTTATCTTATATTATGCTAAGATAAATTTCGCTTCAAGTTTACTATCGTAGCTTTAATTTACGTAGTAATTCTTGAAATTTACCCAATTTATAATAATTCTTTTGTGTGTACACTAAAAGATTAAGGGACAAACATCCCTAGCGTAGCTTTTCCAATAATCCAAGATCTAGTGGATCTTTCCTTATTGCATCTTGTGATCCTATGCCCTGCTTACGCAACTGTAAGATTTGTCGATAATCAAACAGTAAGGCAAGATTAAGCCGTTGAGCTTTTTAGATATTAAAAACATAATTATTTAAACCTAAGTTTAAATAACTATAAAACTTTAGTAAAAAATTACATAAAATTTTAAATTATCTCTAATTTCAGTATAGTCAAAATCTTACCTAAATTTTCGATATAAATATAATCATATAGTTTTCTAGATTTTTATAGCTTACGCTATAAAAATAGAAATACTATGTTACAATTATATCAAAGTAAATACGGTTTATAAAATTATAGCAAACAAAATAAAAATAATTATTAGACACACCTGTTTACTCTTTACAGGGTCTGTGCCCCACATAAACTGTCCCCTAGCAATAGTTCCTCTCCAAGGGACCTATTTTTTAGTAAACTAAGAAACTAGGCTGAACTAGGATGATATACTAACGTTTGTAGGTATATCAATTCATTCAAATGAAGAAAAAAATAAAGGTTTCTCATGAATATTTAATCAATTCCCTTTTAGTCTGAAAATTGTTCATCAAAATCTATATTTTGTGACAGTAAAGCTGCATAGGGTCTTCTCGTCTAACTAGAGGTAAGCTGTATCTGCACAGCTATTCCAATTTCACTGAGTCAATCATAGAGACAGCTGTTGTATCGTTACACCATTCATGCAAGACCGCATTTAACGGCCAAGGCATTTCGCTACCTTAGGACCCTCACGTTAAGGCCGCCTTTAACCGGGGCTTCCGTTGACATCAAATAGTAATATATTCAATTATCTCTGTTAGCCAGCCGGCACCGGGCAGATATCACACTTTATACATAGATTTTTAATCTTTAAGCAAAGTGCTGTGTTTTAATTAAACAGTCGTACAACATTATTTTATGTTTCTTCCTCTTTACCTGATATTAATCAAGAATAATGAGCCCTACTTATCCCGAAGTTACGATAGTCAATTTGCCGAGTTCCTTTATGATTGTTATCTCAATTACGCCTTCGTATTCTCTACTAGCTTACCATAGTCGGTTTCTAGGTACGGTTACTATATTACGATTTTTCCTGTACATTTTTCACTAGATAAATGTCGTCTATTTCATAATAAAAGATTTTCTCATCGCTTCAATCTTTAGATTAAAAGCTTAGAGGCCGTTACTTAATTCTAACCATAAGCTTTAGGCGGATAGCAGATCTAGTAAGCATTAAATAAGATCTATTATTTAATGTATGTACCTAAATCTACTATTCTTTTCGTTACTCATGTCACCATTCTCACTTGATTTAACATAACAAATTTACAAACTTGCTATTTAGCCTAATTCAACGTTCTTCTACCCCACAAATATTAAATATGTAGCTTGCGCATTAATAATTTATGGACAAGGTTTCGGTATATTGTTTAGATCCGTTATATTTTCGATGCTTTTATAACTTAACAAGCGCTCTGTTACGAGGTCATAAAATTATGGCTGCTTCTAAGCCTATCTCCTTGTCGACTTTAATAAAAACCTTCTTAATTTCACTTAACAAATAATTTAGGAACCTTAACTCTTGTTCTGGGCTGTTTCCCTTTTGACATACAACCTTATCATTCTATGTCTGATCATTCAAGATATATCTTTGCCATTCCGAGTCTACATACTCACTGATAAAATCTTCACGTTTCCCCAATTTGCGCAATAAAATATTGCCTGAGATTAAATTCTGTACCCGCTAAGATATTTACTTAAATTGCCTACTGTTATAGGTTTCGCAGAAAACCAGCTATCCTAGTCAGTATTGTCTTTCACTATACCTACCACGATTCTTCGGAGATTTTTGCCACAATCACCCGTTCGGACTTTTATAATCCTGATCATAGTAAAATCACTAGGCTTCGGGTCTAACTTTAGACACTTATCGTTATTTTAACGTTTGGTTTAACTACGAAATTTTCTCGCATCTAATGTTAACTTGTGACCCATTATGCAAAAGGTACGTTCTTTAGCTTAAACTAAGTCTATTCGAACTGCTTATAAAATTACTACTAACTTCCATTTACCTCACGGGCCCATTATCTATCCGCTTATGTATCATATTTAGTCTTTGAGGAAGGTCCCCATTCAAACAGTTTATAAACCATTTTACTTAATAGACTTGTCTACTTCTGTCACGCTATTCATAGAATCTCTTTTGATTTCTTTTCCTGAAGTTACTGAGATATTTCACTCTACTTCGTTTATTATTAAATTTCTTCTAGAGCTTATTAAATAGAAATATTATATATTCCTTTTTATATCAAATTTGCTCTCCTTAATACATAGCTAGAATTGCGTAATAATTCCTTTACATACTTACATTACTTATTATTAGGCTTGTTTCGCAAGCCTATAACAAGTAAATAAATATAATTTATATATC